GTCCTCGTAGCTTAAACCCAAAGCATGACACTGAAGTCGTCAAGATGGTTGATCACGCACCCGAGAACAAAAGACTTAGTCCTAACCTTACTGTTGGTTCCTACTAAACCTACACATGCAAGTATCTGCAACCCGGTGCAAATGCCCTTACCTCTTACTAAGATAGAAGGAGCCGGCATCAGGCGCGCTTCTCCGCAGCCCATAACGCCTTGCTCAGCCACACCCCCACGGGTCCTCAGCAGTGACTAATATTAAGCAATAAGTGTAAACTTGACTTAGTTATAGTAAACCAGGGTTGGTAAATCTTGTGCCAGCCACCGCGGTCACACAAGAAACCCAAATCAACCGTATACGGCGTAAAGAGTGGCCCAAACACTATCCCCACCAACTAGGACCGAATTACAACTAAGCTGTCATAAGCCCATGATGTACTCAAACCCCCTATCAACATAATCCTAGCACCGAGGAATGACCGAGCCCACGAAAGCCAGGGAACAAACTGGGATTAGATACCCCACTATGCCTGGCCATAAATTCTGATGCTTTCTCCCCTTACCCAAGCATCCGCCTGGGAACTACGAGCACAAACGCTTAAAACCCTAAGGACTTGGCGGTGCCCCAAAACCCCCTAGAGGAGCCTGTTCTATAATCGATAACCCACGCTACACCCAACCCCTCCTTGCCCCAGCAGCCTACATACCGCCGTCGCCAGCCCACCTTACATGAGAGCACAATAGTGAGCACAATAATTTTTCCATTAATAAGACAGGTCAAGGTATAGCCAATGGAGGGGAAAAAATGGGCTACATTTTCTATCCTAGACCACGCACGAAAGGGGGCCTGAAACCGGCCCCCAGAAGGAGGATTTAGCAGTAAAACGCGACAATCAAGCCCGTTTTAAGCTGGCCCTGGGACACGTACATACCGCCCGTCACCCTCCTCGCAAGCCTCAGACACCCTAACTAATCCCCCAATCAGCTGAAGATGAGGTAAGTCGTAACAAGGTAAGTGTACCGGAAGGTGCACTTAGCACCAAAACGTAGCTAAATACAAAAGCACTCAGCTTACACCTGAGAGATACCTGCCCCCAACCCAGGTCGTTTTGAAGCCAAACTCTAGCCCGACAACACCCGCCCCGCCCTTATAAAAAACAAACTCCCCCTCACCTAACCAAAACATTTCACAAACCTAGTATAGGAGATAGAAAAGAAACTCAGGCGCTATAGAAAGCCCCGTACCGCAAGGGAAAGATGAAATATCAATGAAATACCCAAGCATTAAACAGCAAAGATCAACCCTTGTACCTTTTGCATCATGGTTCAGCAAGAAACACCCAAGCAAAGAGACCTTAAGCTTGCCGCCCCGAAACCTGAGCGAGCTACTCACAAGCAGCTAACATCTGAGCTAACCCGTCTCTGTGACAAAAGAGTGGGATGACTTGTCAGTAGAGGTGAAAAGCCTAACGAGCCCGGTGATAGCTGGTTGCCTGTGAAATGAACCTCAGTTCGCCCCTGACCTCTCCTCACGCCCACCAACCCAGGCCCCAATGTAGACGAACAGGAGTCATTTAAAGGAGGTACAGCCCCTTTAAAAAAGAATACAACCTCTCACAGCGGATAACCTACCCCCATAGACCTAGCTGTCGGCCTTCAAGCAGCCACCAACAAAGAGTGCGTCAAAGCTCCTCAAAAAAAATTCCCAAACCACGTGAATCCCTCCTCACTAACAGGCCAACCTATTCCGATAGGAGTATTAATGCTGAAATAAGTAACTAGGGCACATTCCCCTCTCAAGCGCAAACTTACATCCCCCATTATTACCCAAAACACGATATCCACACCCTAACAAGCACACTCTATCAACAACCTTGTTACCCCAACCCAGGAGCGCAACAATAGAAAGACCCAAATCTGTAGAAGGAACTAGGCAAACCCAAGGCCCGACTGTTTACCAAAAACATAGCCTTCAGCACACCAAGTATTGAAGGTGATGCCTGCCCAGTGACCTCATCACGTTCAACGGCCGCGGTATCCTAACCGTGCAAAGGTAGCGCAATCAATTGTCCCATAAATTGAGACTTGTATGAATGGCTAAACGAGGTCTTAACTGTCTCCTACAGACAGTCAGTGAAATTGATCTCCCTGTGCAAAAGCAGGGATAATAACATAAGACGAGAAGACCCTGTGGAACTTAAAAATCGCAGTCACCGCACACCCTTACCTAAGTCTACCAGACCCTCTAACTCGCACAACTGGCCCGCATTTTTCGGCTGGGGCGGCCCTGGAGCACAACAGAACCTCCAGACATAAGACCTAACTCTTAACCTAGAACAACCCCTCAACGTGCTAACAGCAACCAGACCCAGTACAACTGACTAATGAACCAAGCTACCCCAGGGATAACAGCGCAATCCCCTCCAAGAGCCCATATCGACAAGGGGGTTTACGACCTCGATGTTGGATCAGGACATCCTAATGGTGCAGCCGCTATTAAGGGTTCGTTTGTTCAACGATTAATAGTCCTACGTGATCTGAGTTCAGACCGGAGCAATCCAGGTCGGTTTCTATCTATGACAGATTTCTCCCAGTACGAAAGGACCGGAAAAATAAGGCCTCTGCCCCAAGCACGCCTTCCCCCCAAGCAAGGAATCCAACTAAACTGCCCAAGGGACTAAACACCTCAACCCTAAAAAAGGAAAGCTAGCGTGGCAGAGCCTGGCAAATGCGGAAGGCCTAAGCCCTTCACCCAGAGGTTCAAATCCTCTCCCTAGCTCTACTGCCAACCCATGAACCTCATCCTCACACATGTCCTCATAGCATTCTCCTACATAATCCCCATCCTAATTGCAGTCGCCTTCCTCACATTGCTCGAACGAAAAATCCTAAGCTACATACAAGCCCGAAAAGGCCCAAACATCGTCGGACCCTTCGGCCTCCTCCAACCTGTCGCAGACGGAGTAAAGCTCTTTATTAAAGAGCCAATCCAGCCATCCACCTCCTCGCCCCTCCTATTCCTAATAACCCCCACCCTCGCCCTCCTCCTCGCCCTAACAATCTGAATCCCCCTCCCCATTCCATTCCCCCTAACAGACCTCAACTTAGGCCTTCTATTCCTACTTACAATATCAAGCCTCGCAGTGTACTCCATCCTGTGGTCCGGATGAGCCTCAAACTCCAAATACGCCCTAATTGGTGCCCTACGAGCAGTTGCCCAGACAATCTCCTACGAAGTGACACTAGCCATCATCTTACTCTCCACCATCCTTCTAAGCGGCAACTACACCCTAAACGCCCTAGCAACCACCCAAGAGCCCCTCTACCTCATCTTCTCATCATGACCCCTCGCCATAATATGATTTATTTCCACACTTGCCGAAACCAACCGCGCCCCATTCGACCTAACAGAGGGAGAATCCGAACTGGTATCAGGCTTCAACGTAGAATATGCCGCAGGACCATTCGCCTTATTCTTCCTGGCTGAATATGCCAACATCATATTAATAAATGCCCTATCCTCCATCCTATTTCTCAACCCAAGCATACTCAACCTCCCACCCGAAACATTCCCCACCATTATAGCCGCCAAAACACTCATCCTATCCGCCTCCTTCCTATGAATCCGTGCCTCATACCCCCGATTTCGCTATGACCAACTCATACACCTCCTGTGAAAAAACTTCCTCCCCCTCACACTAGCCCTATGCTTGTGGCACACAAGCATGCCCATTTCCTGTGCAGGACTACCCCCCCACCTAAGGAAATGTGCCTGAACTCAAAGGGTCACTATGATAAAGTGAACATAGAGGTATACCAACCCTCTCATTTCCTTTCCCCATAGAAAAGTAGGATTCGAACCTACACAAAAGGAATCAAAGCCCTCCATACTCCCATTATATTACTTTCTAGTAGGGTCAGCTAAAAAAGCTATCGGGCCCATACCCCGAAAATGATGGTTCAACCCCTTCCTCTACTAATGAACCCTCACGCAAAACTAATCTCCTCATCCAGCTTAGCCTTAGGCACAACCATTGTAATCACGAGTAACCACTGAGCAATAACTTGGGCTGGACTAGAAATCAACACCCTTGCCATCATTCCCATAATTTCAAAATCCCACCACCCTCGAGCCATCGAGGCCTCAATCAAATATTTCCTAGTTCAGGCAATTGCCTCAGCCACCATCCTACTCTCAAGCACCATCAATGCCTGATCCGCGGGACAATGGGACATCACTCAACTAACCAATCATACATCATGTCTCCTTCTTACAACAGCAATTGCCATAAAACTAGGACTAGTGCCCTTCCACTTTTGATTCCCAGAAGTCCTTCAAGGCTCATCACTAACAACTGCCCTGCTGCTATCGACCCTAATTAAACTTCCCCCCCTCACCATCCTCCTCATCACCTCTAATTCCCTAAACCCCGCCCTCTTAACCACCTTGGCCCTCATTTCAACAGCCCTCGGGGGCTGAATGGGCCTCAACCAAACACAAACTCGAAAAATCATAGCCTTCTCCTCCATCTCCCACCTAGGCTGAATAACTCTCATCATCATCTATATACCCAAACTCACCATACTGACCTTCTGCCTCTACACCCTACTAACTTCCTCCATCTTCCTCACCCTCAACACATCTAGCGCCACCAAACTATCAACAATAATAACTTCATGAATAAAAAACCCCCCTCTCAACGCTACCCTCATACTCACCCTCCTCTCCCTAGCCGGCCTCCCTCCCCTGACCGGCTTCCTGCCCAAATGACTCATTATCCAAGAACTGACCAAGCAAGAAATAACCCTAACAGCTCTAATCGCTGCCCTTCTCTCCCTACTAAATCTCTTCTTCTACCTCCGCCTTACCTACTACTCGACCATCACCCTCCCACCCAACACCACAAATTATATAAAACACTGATACCTCGACAAAACTTCCTTCTCCTCCATCGCCCTCCTAACCTCGCTATCAACCCTCCTACTCCCCATCTCCCCAACCATCTCAGCTATATTTTAGAAACTTAGGATAACCATAAACCGGAGGCCTTCAAAGCCTTAAATAAGAGTTAAACCCTCTTAGTTTCTGCTAAGGCCCGTAGGATACTACCCTACATCATCTAAATGCAACCCAGATACTTTAATTAAGCTAGAGCCTTTCCCCCTACCTAGACAGGTGGGCCTCGATCCCACAAACTCCTAGTTAACAGCTAGGCGCCCCAACCTCCAGGCTTCCGTCTAGCCCAAGTTCCGGCGCGCCTTAAACGCACATCACTGAGCTTGCAACTCAACATGAATTTCACTACAGAACTGATAAGAAGAGGAATTTAACCCCTGTAAAAAGGACTACAGCCTAACGCCTTGACACTCGGCCATCTTACCTGTGACCTTCATCAATCGATGATTATTCTCCACCAACCACAAAGACATTGGTACCCTTTACCTAATCTTCGGCGCATGGGCAGGCATAGTAGGCACAGCCCTAAGCCTCCTCATCCGAGCAGAACTGGGCCAACCCGGAACCTTGCTAGGAGACGACCAAATCTACAATGTAATCGTCACCGCCCACGCATTCGTAATAATTTTCTTCATAGTCATACCCATTATAATCGGAGGTTTCGGCAACTGACTCGTTCCCCTAATAATCGGAGCCCCAGATATAGCCTTCCCCCGTATAAACAACATAAGCTTCTGACTCCTCCCCCCATCATTCCTCCTCCTTCTAGCATCATCTACGGTCGAAGCCGGAGCCGGAACTGGATGAACCGTCTATCCCCCCCTAGCTGGTAACCTCGCCCATGCCGGAGCCTCAGTTGACCTAGCCATCTTCTCCCTCCACCTAGCAGGAGTATCATCCATCTTGGGTGCCATCAACTTTATCACTACTGCCATCAACATAAAACCACCAGCCATCTCACAATACCAAACCCCTTTATTCGTATGATCAGTCCTCATCACCGCCGTCCTACTCCTTCTATCCCTCCCCGTCCTCGCCGCAGGTATTACTATACTCCTCACCGACCGCAATCTAAACACCACATTCTTTGACCCGGCTGGAGGCGGCGACCCAATTCTATACCAGCACCTCTTCTGATTCTTTGGCCACCCCGAAGTCTACATCCTCATCCTCCCCGGATTCGGCATCATCTCCCACGTGGTCACCTATTACACTGGCAAAAAAGAACCATTCGGCTACATAGGAATAGTCTGGGCCATACTATCAATCGGATTCCTTGGTTTCATTGTCTGAGCCCACCACATATTTACCGTAGGCATAGACGTTGACACCCGAGCCTATTTCACATCTGCCACCATAATCATCGCCATCCCAACAGGAATCAAAGTCTTCAGCTGACTGGCCACCCTCCACGGAGGAACCATTAAATGGGACCCCCCCATACTTTGAGCCCTGGGCTTCATCTTCCTATTCACTGTAGGGGGCTTAACCGGAATCGTACTAGCCAACTCCTCCTTAGACATTGCCCTCCATGACACATACTATGTCGTTGCCCACTTCCACTACGTACTCTCCATAGGAGCTGTTTTCGCCATTCTAGCCGGATTCACCCACTGATTCCCTCTGTTCACAGGATACACCCTCCACAGCACCTGAGCAAAGGCCCACTTCGGAGTTATATTCATCGGCGTTAACCTAACATTCTTCCCCCAACACTTCCTAGGCCTCGCCGGCATGCCACGCCGATACTCTGACTACCCGGACGCTTACACCCTATGAAACACCCTATCCTCAATCGGCTCGCTAATCTCAATAATCGCCGTAATCATACTCCTGTTTATCATCTGAGAGGCCTTTGCAGCTAAACGAAAAGTCCTCCAACCTGAACTAATCCACACCAACATTGAATGAATCCACGGCTGCCCACCCCCCTACCATACATTCGAAGAACCCGCCTTCGTCCAAATCCAAGAAAGGGAGGAATCGAACCCCCATAAGCTGGTTTCAAGCCAACCGCATTCAAAACCTCTTATGCTTCTTTCTTATGGCGCATTAGTAAAATCATTACATGGCCTTGTCAAGACCAAATTACAGACGAAACCTCTGTATGCCCCTAATGGCCAACCACTCCCAATTCGGATTCCAAGACGCCTCATCCCCCATCATAGAAGAACTCGTAGAATTCCACGACCACGCCTTGATAGTAGCCCTAGCCATCTGCAGCCTAGTCCTATACCTCCTAACCCTCATACTCATAGAAAAATTGTCATCCAATACGGTAGACGCCCAAGAAGTAGAACTCATCTGAACAATCCTCCCCGCCATCGTCCTTATCCTCCTTGCCCTGCCATCCCTCCAAATCCTCTACATAATAGATGAAATTGACGAGCCCGATCTGACCCTAAAAGCTATTGGCCACCAATGATACTGAAGCTATGAATACACAGACTTCAAAGACCTGTCATTCGACTCATACATAATCCCCTCAACCGAACTCCCATCCGGCCACTTTCGACTCCTAGAAACGGACCACCGAGTAGTTATCCCTATAGAATCCCCAATCCGCATCATCGTCACCGCTGACGACGTCCTGCACTCCTGAGCCATCCCTTCACTCGGTGTAAAAACTGACGCCATCCCTGGCCGATTAAACCAAACATCCTTCATCGCCACCCGCCCAGGAATCTTCTACGGCCAATGCTCCGAAATCTGCGGCGCCAACCACAGCTTCATACCAATTGTAGTTGAATCCACACCCCTCAACCACTTTGAAACCTGATCCTCTCTCCTTACATCCTAATCATTAAGAAGCTATGTACCAGCACTAGCCTTTTAAGCTAGAGAAAGAGGGCCACCCCCTCCTTAATGATATGCCTCAACTTAACCCCAACCCATGATTCCTCACAATACTCCTCTCATGGTTAACCTTCTCCCTCCTCATCCAACCCAAATTACTATCCTTCAACCCCACCAACACCCCATCCAACAAAGCACTAGCACCCATTAAAACCCACCCATGAACCTGACCATGAACTTAAGCTTCTTCGACCAATTCACCAGCCCATGCCTCCTAGGAGTCCCCTTAATCCTACTAGCCATACTATTTCCCCCTCTTCTTATTCCCCGCCAGGGCAGCCGATGACTCAACAACCGCCTATCCACCCTACAACTGTGATTTATCAACCTAATCACCAAACAACTAATATTACCTCTAGACAAAAAGGGCCACAAATGAGCTCTAATCTTGACATCTCTCATAATCCTACTCCTTCTAATCAACCTCCTAGGCCTACTACCCTACACCTTCACCCCCACAACACAACTATCAATAAACATAGCACTAGCATTCCCCCTCTGACTAGCCACCCTCCTAACAGGCCTACGCAACCAACCATCCATCTCCCTAGGCCACCTCCTGCCAGAAGGTACCCCCACACTCCTCATCCCCGCCCTAATCCTAATCGAAACTACCAGCCTCCTCATTCGCCCCCTAGCCCTAGGCGTCCGCCTAACAGCCAACCTCACGGCCGGTCACCTACTCATCCAACTCATTTCCACCGCCACCTTCGTTCTCCTCCCCATCCTGCCCGCCGTCTCAATCCTAACTACCTTAATCCTTCTCCTCCTCACAATTCTAGAAGTAGCTGTAGCCATAATCCAAGCCTACGTCTTCGTCCTCCTCCTAAGCCTTTACCTTCAAGAAAATATTTAATGGCCCACCAAGCACACTCATTCCACATAGTCGACCCAAGCCCATGACCCTTATTTGGCGCCACCGCCGCCCTATTAATAACCTCCGGCCTAACCATATGATTCCATTACAACTCCTCCTACCTGCTCTCACTAGGCCTACTAACCACAGCACTAGTGATACTCCAATGATGACGGGACGTAATCCGCGAAGGGACATTCCAAGGCCACCATACTCCCACCGTCCAAAAAGGCCTACGATACGGAATAATCCTATTCATCACATCCGAAGCATTCTTCTTCCTAGGCTTCTTCTGAGCATTTTTCCACTCAAGCCTCGCACCCACCCCCGAACTTGGGGGACAATGACCACCAACCGGAATTAAACCCCTCAATCCACTAGAAGTCCCCCTACTCAACACTGCAGTCCTCCTAGCATCCGGTATCACCGTCACCTGAGCCCACCACAGCATCACTGAGGCCAACCGAAAACAAGCCATTCATGCCTTAACCACAACAATCCTCCTCGGATTCTACTTCACAGCCCTACAAACCATAGAGTACCACGAAGCCCCATTTTCAATTGCTGACAGTGTCTACGGCTCAACCTTCTTCGTCGCTACAGGATTCCACGGCCTACACGTCATCATTGGATCCTCCTTCCTCCTAATCTGCCTCCTACGCCTAATTAAATTCCACTTCACACCCAACCACCACTTTGGATTCGAAGCAGCAGCCTGATACTGGCACTTCGTCGACGTCATCTGATTATTCCTCTACATAACCATCTACTGATGAGGGTCATGCTCTTCTAGTATAATCATTACAATTGACTTCCAATCACTAAAATCTGGTACAACCCCAGAGAAGAGCAATCAACATAATCACATTTATACTACCTCTCTCCCTCACCCTCACCTTAATCCTAATCTTCCTAAACTTCTGACTAGCCCCAACCAACCCTGACTCAGAAAAACTCTCCCCCTACGAATGCGGCTTTGACCCCCTCGGATCCGCCCGACTACCTTTCTCCATCCGATTTTTCCTCAGTAGCAATCCTATTCCTCCTATTCGACCTAGAAATTGCCCTCCTCCTCCCTCTCCCCTGAGCAACCCAACTCCCCTCCCCCACCACAACACTCATCTTAACACTCACCATCCTGTCTCTCCTCACCCTAGGCCTCATCTACGAATGAATTCAAGGGGGCCTAGAATGAGCAGAATAGAAAGTTAGTCTAAACTAAGATAGTTGATTTCGGCTCAACAGATCACAACTTAACCTTGTGACTTTCTTAATGCCCCTTATACACCTCAGCTTCTACTCTGCCTTCGCCCTAAGCTGCCTAGGCCTAGCCTTCCACCGAGCCCACCTAATCTCCGCCCTCTTATGCTTAGAAAGCATAATACTAGCCATATATATTGCACTCTCAACATGACCCGCAGAAAACCTAACAACATCCTCCTCACTAATCCCACTCCTCATACTAACATTTTCTGCCTGTGAGGCCGGCACCGGCCTAGCAATACTCGTAGCCTCCTCCCGAACCCACGGCTCCGACCACCTCCACAACCTCAACCTCCTACAATGTTAAAAATTATTCTCCCTACAATCATACTTCTTCCCACAGCCCTCCTATCCCCCCAAAAATTCCTATGATCCAACACCACAACACACAGCCTCTTAATCGCCCTAATCAGCCTACAATGACTCATCCCCTCCTACCTTCCCCACAAAAACCTCACCCAATGGGCTGGTATCGACCAAATCTCCTCCCCCCTACTAGCCCTAACCTGCTGACTCCTCCCCCTTATAATCCTAGCCAGCCAAAATCACCTGCAACACGAGCCCCTAACACGCAAACGAATCTTCATCACAACCCTCATCACAGTCCAACCATTCATCCTCCTAGCCTTCTCTGCCACAGAACTAACCCTCTTTTATATCTCCTTTGAAGCCACCCTTATCCCAACCCTAATCCTCATCACCCGGTGGGGCAACCAACCAGAGCGCCTAAGCGCTGGGACCTACCTACTCCTCTACACCCTCATCAGCTCCCTCCCTCTCCTAATTGCCATCCTCTACCTCCACACACAAATCGGCACCCTTAGCCTCCTAACACTAAAACTCACATCCCCACCCTCACCTACCCCTTGATCCATCTCCGCACTTAACCTAGCCCTTCTAATAGCCTTCATAGTCAAAGCCCCCCTATACGGAGTCCACCTCTGGCTCCCCAAAGCCCACGTAGAGGCCCCCATTGCAGGCTCCATACTACTCGCAGCCCTCTTGCTCAAACTAGGCGGCTATGGTATTATACGGGTCACCCTCCTAATAGCCCCCCATGCCAACCTCTTACAATACCCATTTCTTACACTGGCCCTATGAGGGGCCTTAATAACTAGCGCCATCTGCCTACGCCAGACAGACCTCAAGTCACTAATCGCATACTCATCCGTAAGCCACATAGGCCTAGTCATCGCTGCAAGCATGATCCAAACCCACTGATCCTTCTCAGGCGCAATAATCCTTATAATCTCCCACGGACTCACATCATCTATACTTTTCTGCTTAGCAAACACAAACTACGAACGCACACACAGCCGAACCATACTCTTAGCACGTGGCCTTCAACCCCTCCTACCACTAATATCGACATGATGACTTCTAGCCAACCTCACAAACATAGCCCTACCACCCTCTACAAACCTCATAGCAGAGTTAACCATCATCATCTCACTATTCAACTGATCCCCATTCACCCTAATCCTAACTGGCACCGCCACCCTACTAACCGCCTCCTACACCCTTTCCATATTCCTCACCACCCAACGAGGTCCCCTCCCCAGCCACATCACCTCAATCCAAAACTCCTCCACACGAGAACATATCCTTATAGCCCTCCACATCCTCCCCCTCCTACTTCTCATTCTAAAACCACAACTCATCACAAGAACACCACGCAAGTATAGTTTCAACCCAAACATTAGACTGTGACTCTAAAAATAGAAGTTAAATCCTTCTTACCTGCCGAGGGGAGGTACTACCAACAAGAACTGCTAATTCTCGCATCTGAGCCTAAAACCTCAGTCCCCTTAACTTTTAAAGGATAGTAGCAATCCACTGGCCTTAGGAGCCATCCACCTTGGTGCAAATCCAAGTAAAAGTAGTGGAAACCACCCTCCTACTCAACACCTCAATACTCCTAACCCTCATAATTATCCTAACCCCCTCAATCCTCTCCATTACAACAACCTTCAAAAACTCACCATCATCTATCACCACCGCAGTCAAAACCGCCTTCCTAACAAGCCTCATCCCCATAACCACATTCATCTACTCCGGCTCAGAAAGTATTATCTCCAACTGAGAATGAAAATTCATCATAAACTTTAAAATCCCCCTCAGCTTCAAAATAGACCAATACTCCCTAATCTTCCTCCCCATCGCACTAGCCGTCACCTGGTCCATTCTCCAATTCGCCTCGTGGTACATAGCATCAGAACCCCACACCACCAAATTCTTCAACTACCTCTTAACCTTCCTAACTATAATGCTTCTCCTAATCACTGCCAACAACATATTCCTCCTATTCATCGGCTGAGAGGGCGTAGGCATTATATCCTTCCTACTAATTGGCTGATGATTCGCACGCACTGAAGCCAACACTGCCGCCCTCCAAGCCGTCCTATACAACCGAATCGGAGATATCGGATTAATCCTTAGTATAGCCTGACTGGCCTCAACTATCAACTCATGAGAGATCCAACAAACCTCCAACCCCAACCAAATACCCACACTCCCCCTATTAGGCCTCATCCTGGCTGCCACCGGAAAATCCGCCCAATTCGGCCTCCACCCATGACTTCCCGCCGCCATAGAAGGCCCAACTCCAGTCTCCGCCCTACTCCACTCAAGCACAATAGTCGTAGCCGGCATCTTCCTCCTCATCCGCTCCCACCCCATAATAGCCAACAATCCAACCGCATTAACCCTGTGCCTCTGCCTAGGTGCCCTCTCCACCCTATTCGCAGCCACATGCGCCCTAACCCAAAACGACATCAAAAAAATTATTGCCTTCTCCACATCCAGCCAATTAGGCCTAATAATAGTTACCATCGGACTAAACCTCCCCCAACTAGCCTTCCTCCATATTTCAACCCATGCCTTCTTCAAAGCTATGCTTTTCCTGTGCTCCGGATCCATCATCCACAGCCTAAACGGTGAACAAGACATTCGAAAGATGGGAGGCCTACAAAAAACCCTTCCAACCACCACCTCATGCCTAACCATCGGCAGTCTAGCCCTCATAGGCACCCCCTTTCTCGCCGGATTCTACTCAAAAGATCTCATCATCGAAAACCTAAACACCTCCTACCTAAACGCCTGAGCCCTAGCCCTAACCCTCCTAGCCACATCATTTACCGCCACCTACAGCTTCCGCCTAACCCTACTAGTTCAAACAGGGTCCAACCGCACGCCCCCCATCTCCCCCATCAACGAAAACAACCCCATAATCCTACACCCCATCACCCGCCTTGCCCTAGGCAGCATCATAGCCGGCCTATTAATCTCCTCACTCATTACCCCCACAAACACTCCCCCAATAACCATGCCCCTCCTCACAAAAATAGCAGCCATTACAGTCACTACCGCAGGCATCATCCTAGCCCTAGAACTCTCAAACATAGCCCACCTACTCACCCAACCCAAACAAAACCCCTACACCAACTTTACCTCCCTATTAGGCTACTTTAACCTATTAACCCACCGCATCAACTCCACCAACCTTCTCCTCCCAGGTCAAAAAATCGCCACCCAATTAATCGACCTCACCTGATACAAAAAAATAGGCCCAGAAGGCCTTGCAAGCCTGCAACAAACCACATCCAAAACCTCAACCTCACTACACAAAGGCCTCATTAAAACGTACCTAGGAACATTCGCCCTATCCGTCCTTATCATCCTTATAACCCTAAGAACCACAATGGCCCCCAACCTGCGCAAATCCCACCCCCTACTAAAAATCATTAACAACTCCCTAATTGACCTCCCCACCCCCCCAAACATCTCAGCATGATGAAATTTCGGATCCCTCCTAGGCATCTGCCTCGCCACACAAATCATCACAGGCCTCCTCTTAGCCGCCCATTATACCGCAGACACCTCCTTAGCCTTCTCATCCGTTGCCCACATATGTCGAAATGTCCAATATGGCTGACTAATCCGCAACCTACATGCTAACGGAGCCTCATTCTTCTTCATCTGCATCTACCTTCACATCGGACGAGGCTTCTATTACGGATCCTACCTCTTCAAAGAAACCTGAAACATCGGTGTTATCCTCCTCCTAACCCTCATAGCAACAGCCTTCGTGGGCTACGTTCTCCCATGAGGACAAATATCGTTCTGAGGCGCCACAGTCATCACCAATCTATTCTCAGCCTTCCCCTACATCGGCCAAACCCTTGTCGAATGGGCCTGAGGGGGATTCTCAGTGGATAACCCCACCCTCACCCGATTCTTCGCCCTCCACTTTCTACTCCCTTTCATAATTGCAGGATTAACAGTAATCCACCTCACCTTCCTACACGAATCCGGCTCCAATAATCCCCTCGGCATCCCCTCAAATTGCGACAAAATCCCATTCCACCCCTACTTCTCCACAAAAGACATCCTCGGCTTCGCTCTAATAATCCTTCCTCTCACCACCATCGCCCTATTCTCCCCCAACTTACTAGGGGACCCAGAAAACTTTTCCCCAGCAAACCCCCTAGTCACCCCACCCCACATTAAACCCGAGTGGTACTTCCTCTTTGCCTACGCCATCCTACGCTCCATCCCAAACAAACTAGGCGGCGTACTAGCCCTAGCCGCATCCGTCCTAATCCTATTCTTAGCCCCCCTTCTTCACACCTCCAAACAACGTTCAATAACATTCCGCCCACTCTCGCAATTCCTCTTCTGAACCCTCGCCGCCAACCTTTTAATTCTAACTTGAGTGGGGAGCCAACCCGTCGAACACCCATTCATCATCATTGGCCAATTAGCCTCCATTACTTACTTCACCATTATCCTCCTTCTTTTCCCCCTCCTCTGCACCCTAGAAAACAAGCTACTTAACTACTAGCCCACACTCTAATAGTTTATAAAAAACATTGGTCTTGTAAACCAAAAATTGAAGATCTTACCTCTTCTTAGAGTTGGCCCCCCCTTACCCCCCCGCGTATGTATAAATGCGCATTATATCATGCCCCCATCTTATGTAATGAATGCTTTAGGACAGAAGCCTTAATTCATCCCAGACATATTACAGATAATTGCTTAAATCATTCAACTCTATCCATCCTACTTTCTAAAGTAATCTTCCATGTAATGTATTAACCCAAAACTCCTTTAGATAATACTAAAACCAGTAAGTCTATTACTTATACATAACTCCCTGAAAGATACGAATATGCTTGCTGGACATAACTCCTTGGTCTGATCTCATCTCATTCAACTATCTCTCGAAGTACCGAAAGCTGTCGTACCAGGTTATTTCTTGGTCGTTCTCCTCACGTGAAATCAGCAACGCACCGCATAGAATGTCCTACGTTACTAGCTTCAGGCCCATACTTTCCCCCTAAACCCCTCGCGCAACTTGCTCTTTTGCGCCTCTGGTTCCTTTTTCAGGGCCATTACTTGACCTATTCCCTTCAACTTGCCTTTCACGAGACATCTGGTTGGGGATATATATCACCATTTCCGTCCGTGATCGCGACATTCCCCAACCTTGGCGCCTTTCTTCCTTTTTTTTTTTCGGCTTCACTCGGCCCTTCCAGTGCGGCGGGTGCGCTCTTTCCTTGACGTGAGCATCTTATTACCGTCGAGCGGTTTTTTGGCCTTCAGGAGTCACTAAAGCTGATACGGTTTCATGTGTTAGGGGAATCACTTTGACACTGATGCACTTTGACTGACATTTGGTTATGGTATTTTAACCCTTGAATCAAGCTAGTGTTATACAAGTTAATGGTTTAAGTACATGCTTTTATTCATTCACACTTCCTCTAAAACTCCCCTAAAAACTAAAAAATTCTCCCACCAACCAACATCCACCACTCATCATCCACTTTTTCAAAAATTTTTAATACACCATTCGCTTGTCACACCTCCACCACGCACCCAATTATCCTTAATAGACTAACCAAACTTTTACTTTTTGAACTTTCTACATTCCATCGATAGATTGCTCAACACTAGCTAGGAGTAACTCCCTATAAAGGATATTACTCCATCACTTCTTTTTTCTTTGAACTTTCTACATTCCATCGATAGATTGCTCAACACTAGCTAGGAGTAACTCCCTATAAAGGATATTACTCCATCACTTCTTTTTTCTTTGAACTTTCTACATTCCATCGATAGATTGCTCAACACTAGCTAGGAGTAACTCCCTATAAAGGATATTACTCCATCACTTCTTTTTTCTTTGAACTTTCTACATTCCATCGATAGATTGCTCAACACTAGCTAGGAGTAACTCCCTATAAAGGATATTACTCCATCACTTCTTTTTTCTTTGAACTTTCTACATTCCATCGATAGATTGCTCAACACTAGCTAGGAGTAACTCCCTATAAAGGATATTACTCCATCACTTCTTTTTTCTTTGAACTTTCTACATTCCATCGATAGATTGCTCAACACTAGCTAGGAGTAACTCCCTATAAAGGATATTACTCCATCACTTCTTTTTTCTTTGAACTTTCTACATTCCATCGATGGATTGCTCAACACTAGCTAGGAGTAACTCCCTATAAAGGATATTACTCCATCACTTCTTTTTTCTTTGAACTTTCTACATTCCATCGATAGATTGCTCAACACTAGCTAGGAGTAACTCCCTATAAAGGACATCACTCGCTTCTTGGCCCCCCCCCCCCACCAAAACCCATCAGAGAAAAAGGACTCAAACCTTCACCTCCAACTCCCAAAGCTGGTATTCTTCACTAAACTATTCTCTGCTCCACCCCTATACCGCCCGAATCGCCCCGCAAGACAAACCGCGCACCAACTCCATCACCACAAAAAGAGTCAACAATAAACTTCACCCCCCCACCAAAAGCGCCCCCACACCCTGCGAGTAAAACATAGCCACACCACTAAAATCCATCCGAACAAAACACACCCCCTCCCCATCAACAGTCCCCACCCCAGCCCCCAAAGATTCAACCACTCCCCCAGCCACCACCCCCACCACAAGCAACAAGGCCATGCTCATCCCATACCCCAACACACGCCAATCCCCCCAAGCCTCCGGGAACGGGTCCGCAGCCAAAGACACAGAATATACAAACACCACCAACATACCCCCCAAATACACTATAAACAACACCAACCCCACAAAACTCATCCCAAGACTCACCAATCACCCACACCCAACAACAGACGCAAACACTAAACCCATTACCCCATAATAAGGAGAAGGATTAGACGCCACCGCCAGCCCGCCCAAAACAAAACATACCCCTAAAAATAACAAAAAATACGCCATAAATTCCAACTCGGCCTTTATCCGAGACCTGTGATCTGAAAAACCACCGTTGTATTCAACTACAGGAACCGAATCTCCCCCTCCCCCCCCATACCCCCCCAGTACATTAATTGTAACTCTATGTACAATTATACTAGTAATGTCCTGAGTCATTTAACAACTAACTCAACATCTATAATTATTATACCTATTCTACTTTCTAAAGTAATCTTCCATGTAATGTATTAACCCAAAACTCCTTTAGATAATACTAAAACCAGTAAGTCTATTACTTATACATAACTCCCTGAAAGATACGAATATGCTTGCTGGACATAACTCCTTGGTCTGATCTCATCTCATTCAACTATCTCTCGAAGTACCGAAAGCTGTCGTACCAGGTTATTTCTTGGTCGTTCTCCTCACGTGAAATCAGCAACGCACCGCATAGAATGTCCTACGTTACTAGCTTCAGGCCCATACTTTCCCCCTAAACCCCTCGCGCAACTTGCTCTTTTGCGCCTCTGGTTCCTTTTTCAGGGCCATTACTTGACCTATTCCCTTCAACTTGCCTTTCACGAGACATCTGGTTGGGGATATATATCACCATTTCCGTCCGTGATCGCGACATTCCCCAACCTTGGCGCCTTTCTTCCTTTTTTTTTTTTTCGGCTTCACTCGGCCCTTCCAGTGCGGCGGGTGCGCTCTTTCCTTGACGTGAGCATCTTATTACCGTCGAGCGGTTTTTTGGCCTTCAGGAGTCACTAAAGCTGATACGGTTTCATGTGTTAGGGGAATCACTTTGACACTGATGCACTTTGACTGACATTTGGTTATGGTATTTTAACCCTTGAATCAAGCTAGTGTTATACAAGTTAATGGTTTAAGTACATGCTTTTATTCATTCACACTTCCTCTAAAACTCCCCTAAAAACTAAAAAATTCTCCCACCAACCAACATCCACCACTCATCATCCACTTTTTCAAAAATTTTTAATACACCATTCGCTTGTCACACCTCCACCACGCACCCAATTATCCTTAATAGACTAACCAAACTTTTACTTTTTGAACTTTCTACATTCCATCGATAGATTGCTCAACACTAGCTAGGAGTAACTCCCTATAAAGGATATTACTCCATCACTTCTTTTTTCTTTGAACTTTCTACATTCCATCGATAGATTGCTCAACACTAGCTAGGAGTAACTCCCTATAAAGGATATTACTCCATCACTTCTTTTTTCTTTGAACTTTCTACATTCCATCGATAGATTGCTCAACACTAGCTAGGAGTAACTCCCTATAAAGGATATTACTCCATCACTTCTTTTTTCTTTGAACTTTCTACATTCCATCGATAGATTGCTCAACACTAGCTAGGAGTAACTCCCTATAAAGGATATTACTCCATCACTTCTTTTTTCTTTGAACTTTCTACATTCTATTAACAAATCCTTCCTCTCCCTACAAAACCAATAAACCAAAACCAATAAACCAAAACCAATAAACCAAAACCAATAAACCAAAACCAATAAACCAAAACCAATAAACCAAAACCAATAAACCAAAACCAATAAACT